ATACCACAAAGAGAGAGTGTACCTAATAAAAAAGCAGTTTTTGTAATTGGTACATGTTTTCTTAAACCGCCCATAAGAACCATATTCTGACTTTTTTCTGGAGAATATCCAACAATAGCTTCCATCGAATGAATAATTGCTCCAGATCCTAAGAACAACAATGCTTTCGAATAAGCATGAGTAATCAAATGAAATAAAGCAGCTCGATAAGACCCCATACCTAGAGCTAACATCATATAACCCAATTGAGACATTGTAGAATAAGCTAAACTTTTCTTAATATCTTTTTGAGCAAGAGCTAAAGTGGCTCCTAAAAACAATGTTATTATACCTATCAAAGCTATTAGATTTATTATGTAAGGTATAACTATGAAAAGAGGAAGAAGCCGAGCTACAAGAAAAATTCCTGCTGCTACCATGGTAGCAGCATGTATAAGAGCCGAAATGGGGGTAGGCCCTTCCATAGCATCCGGTAACCATACATGAAGGGGAAATTGGGCGGATTTAGCAACTGCTCCGGAAAATAATAAGAAGGCACATAAAGTAACAAATAAAAAATCAACCTCATCATTATAAACCAAATTTTTGAATATTTCAAACAAATCCCTAAATTCGAAACTACCCGTTATCCAATAAAAACCCAGAATTCCTAATAATAAACCAAAATCCCCGACACGATTAGTTACAAAAGCTTTTTGACAAGCATTCGCCGCACTAGGTCGTGTGAACCAAAACCCTATTAATAGATAAGAACACATTCCAACTAATTCCCAAAAAATATAAATTTGTATCAAATTCGAACTAGTAACTAATCCCAACATTGAAGTATTGAAAAAACTCATATAAGCAAAAAATCTCAAATATCCCTGATCATGAGACATATAATTGTCACTATAAATAAGAACCAAAATTCCAACAGTAGTGATTAATATTGACATAATAGAAGTAAGCGGATCAATCAAGTAACCAAATTCTAAAGAAAAATCATTATTGATGGTCCAAGACCATACATATTGATAGATAGAATTGTTATTTATTTGCTGAATAGAAAACTGTACTGAAAAAACCATAACTATACTTAACAATAAAACACTAGGAAAAGCCCACATACGACGAAGGTTTTTTGTTGCTGTTGGAAAAAGTAGAAGTCCTGCTCCAATTAACATAGGGACTGGAAGTGTAATGAAAGGTATAATCCATGAATATTGATATGTATATTCCATAAAAAAAAAAAAAAAAAAAAATTATCTTAATTAATTGTTTCTGATTTACCGGTTCTTATTCCTTTTCTTTTGAAAAGGATCGGTTAATAAAAAAAAATTAAGATATATAAAATAAAACTTAAATAGAATTTTCTAGCCTTAATTATTCTGAATCTTTCCAAACTACTTCAAATATTTAAAATCAAGAGGTTATAATTGGTCAAATGATATGAACAAGTCACTAGTGAAAAAAAAAAAATACATATTTTTTTTTTTATTAATATTGAATTGTTAATATTAAATTTTATGAAGATATAAAAAATTAAAATTTTCATTCTAATTATTACGTATTACAATAATTTATTTATATCTATTTATATCTATAGAACAAGATAAATAATTACACCAAAAACAGTATTTGATATGAATCATAAAGCCTATAACTTGACCCATAAAAACTATTTATTGTAATTCGTTTATTCAGAATCATTAACCAATTAGTTTTGTAACTAATTGATTGTCTTCCATTACAATAAAAGCTATTTGTAGGAAATGCTATGATATCCAACACTTTATTTTACGTAAAATAAAAAAAAAAAGGGCAAATAAAATGCCTTTTATATATAAAATATATATAAAATATATATAAAATATATCTAAGATTATGTATTTTGTATACTTTAACAGATTAACTACGAGTCTCATTCTAATTTTATTATTTTAATTGGGTGTACTCTTTCTTTGAGCTTGACCAATTTAATTAATTAATATAATAGAAAATTATATTTTTAAAGTTTTTAAAATTAAGCGATAGAGGGGTTGGGTTATTAAACTTTTCGATATATTTTATTACATGTATAAATGTAACACGACGGAAATAGAAAGAAAACAAAACGCACAATCTTTTTTGTTTGTATTTTTTTTATTTTATCAACTTCAATCTATTCTATTTGGCATAGTCGATCTTATTGTTCTTAGTAATATTTTATGCGATTTTTACACATCCCCCTTTTTTTATGAAGGGAGTATAATTTAGAGAATAAATAGATAGATAGTAGTTAAAGAACAATTGATTTTGAACAATAGATGTCTTTCACATCCAACCGAAGAACCTATTATAATTTTTTAATGGCAGTTCCAAAAAAACGCACCTCTATTTCAAAAAAACGGATTCGTAAAAATATTTGGAAAGGGAAGGGATATCGGGCAGCATTAAAAGCTTTTTCGTTAGCGAAATCTCTTTCTACCGGGAGTTCGAAAAGTTTTTTTTGTGTAACAAATAAATAATCGTAATCAAACAATAAATAATCTTAATCGGTCTAATTATAAAAGTAATCTAATTTTGGTTATAATTTATTTTTAAATTTTAAATAAAATAATAAATAATATTATATAAATTAATATTATATAAATAATAAATAATATTAACATCATAATAGTAAAATAATATATATTAATAATAATATATATAATAATATATATTAATAAATATATATTAATATATATATAAATATATAAAATAAATTACAATATAATAAATATAAATCATAAATAAATAAAATTTGAGTTTCATAATGTTTTAATTTAAACTAATAAAACTAATATTAAATATTAAATTTAATTTGTTTTACTTTAATTTGAGGCGTCTTTTTGCTTTCGTTTCTGATATAGATAAGAATTCTATTGTCTACTGAATTCAAAAAATGACCCGTATTTTTTTGTTTGAAAAAGGGATAAATGCAAGCACAAGGTTTCGCCTTTTGTTTTAGTATGTTTTATCATTTTCGGGATGGGGATTCTCACTTCCCCATCGACTTGACTTAACATAAATAATAAAAGTAATTTTTTTTTTTAATTATAATAAATTTATTTTTTAATTATATTTTATATATTAAATATATTAAAAGAAAAAGAAATAAATTTATTTTTTAATTATATTTTATATATTAAATATATTAAAAGAAAAAGAAGAGGCCGTTTAAACTAAAATAATTGATTAAGTTTTAAATGTGTTTTATAATCCATTATTTTTAAAAATTATTATCATTATATAAACTAACTCTTTAACCCAATAAAATTAATAAAAGCCCTTTTTACATTTTTATTTACATTTTTAGGTAGTTATATGATGAATGCGCCAATTTTGAGTGATCTATTTTAAATCCTATGTTTCGATTGGAAGATGGGTGAAGATATAATATATATTAATTTTAAAATTTATAAAGTATTTTTTGAAGTACGGTACAATTTCGATTTATATCGAAATTATTTTATACGATTGATACGCCCATCCTAATACCTAACTAAAATTGGTTTACTAAATCTTAAACACAAATTCTCTACACAACGAAAAAAACTAACGATTAATACAAAACTAACTATGCAAATATTTACATAAATCTTTTTAGTGTATCGCTGAAATTGTGTTATATAAAAATTATATTTTTTTCTTCATCGATAAAATGCATTTTTTATTTTAGATTAATAAAAGAAATGATAAAAGAAATTAATCATTAAAAAATGCAAAAGAGACAGAGCATTGTTTTTAGTTCTATCCATGGGCTGAAATCAAAATTATCTAGTTACAACTGTTACATTTTAGTTTTAGGAGAGCATAATAACCTACGAAAAACCACATTGTTAGTTCAGTTAAATAAAACGGACATCCTAAAATAAATAAAAGGATAATAATAAGAATAATAAATATTTTTAACGAAAACTTTTTAATCCCAAGATTTTAAACAAGTTTTTATTCATCAATTTTAATGGTTTCCTAAAAAGGTATTGCATTGAATTAACTCCTTAAATCTCGACGATTGAATAAAAATAGGTTATTATGATTTCGAATAAGCCGCTATGGTGAAATCGGTAGACACGCTGCTCTTAGGAAGCAGTGCTAGAGCATCTCGGTTCGAGTCCGAGTGGCGGCATGACATCTTCTAAAAGAGTAAGTCCTATAATGAATTCAATTCCCGATTTCAATTCCTATAATTGAGGAACCCCCCTATTAATTTAATAATTTTTATGATATTTTCAACTTTAGAGCATATATTAACTCATATATCCTTTTCGATCGTTTCAATTGTAATTACAATTCATTTGATAACTTTATTGGTCGATGAAATCGTAGGACTATATAATTCGTCAGAAAAGGGAATGATAGCTACTTTTTTCTGCATAACAGGATTATTAGTTATTCGTTGGATGTATTTTGGGCATTTACCATTAAGAGATTTATATGAATCATTCATTTTTCTTTCGTGGAGTTTTTCCATTATTCATATGATTCCGTATTTTAAAAAACATAAAAAACATTTTAGCGCAATAACCGCGCCAAGCGCTATTTTTACTCAAGGTTTTGCTACTTCGGGTCTTTTAACTGAAATGCATCAATCCGCAATATTAGTACCCGCTCTCCAATCCCATTGGTTAATGATGCACGTAAGTATGATGGTATTGAGCTATGCAGCTCTTTTGTGTGGATCATTATTATCCCTAGCCCTTCTAGTCATTACATTTCGAAAATTCATAAGGATTTTTAGTAAAAGCAATAATTTAGTAAATGAGTCATTTTACTTTGGTGAGATTCAATACGTGAACGAAAGAAACAATGTCTTACGAAACACTTCTTTTATTTCGTCTTCAAATTATTACAGGTATCAATTGATTCAACAATTGGATCGGTGGAGTTATCGTATTATTAGTCTAGGGTTTATCTTTTTAACCGTAGGTATTCTTTCGGGAGCAGTATGGGCTAATGAAGCATGGGGCTCATATTGGAATTGGGATCCAAAGGAGACTTGGGCATTTATTACTTGGACCATATTCGCGATTTATTTACATATTAGAACAAATAAAAATTTTGAAAGTGTAAATTCTGCAATTGTGGCCTCAATGGGCTTTCTTATAATTTGGATATGCTATTTTGGGGTTAATCTATTAGGAATAGGATTGCATAGTTATGGCTCATTTACATTAACATCTAATTGAATTGAATTAAAGGACTTTACTTGACGAATATAAACATAGGACGGCATACGTGTATATATACGCAAACTTCATGTAAACCATCAAGAACCATTTGAATCAAGTAATGGAAATGGAATGATTCAAATGGTTCTCACAAATGCCAAACATATCTGGTTAGAATATAATTCCAATTTGTTATTTAACTCAAGAGAATAAAAAAGACTTAGGATTTTGGTTTAATCTTTTGGTTTACTCACAAAAACTATCTATAAAAAAAATTGGATATAATAACTTCGACCTTGTCAACTGATAATGATAAAACGAAATCGGGATAAACACCAATACCTATTACTGGTAAAAGAATAGAGATCGAAACAAATAATTCTCGCGGTCCAGAATCAAAAAAATAAGAGTTTGGGTCATTAAAAAGCTTGTATCCATAGAACATCTGGCGTAACATAGATAATGAATAAATAGGAGTTAATATCATTCCAATTGCCATTACAAAAGTAATTAATATTTTTGTCATTAAAAAATATTTTTGGCTAGTAAGTATTCCAAAAAAAACTATCAATTCAGCAACAAAACCGCTCATGCCCGGTAATGCAAGAGAAGCCATTGATAAGATACTGAAAGTCGTGAATATTTTTGGAATTGCGACAGCCATTCCGCCCATTTCGTCGAGATAAACAAGACGTATTCTATCATAACTCGTTCCGGCCAAGAAAAAAAGCGCAGCGCCAATAAATCCGTGAGAGATTATTTGTAAAATGGCTCCGTTGAGTCCTGTATCGCTTATAGAACCAATTCCTATAATTATGAAACCCATATGAGATACAGAGGAATAGGCTATTCTTTTCTTTAAATTACGCTGACCAAGAGATGTTGAAGCTGCATAGATTATTTGAATTGTGCCTACTATCATCAACCAGGGAGAAAATATAGAATGGGCGTGGGGTAATAATTCCATATTGATTCGAACTAATCCATATGCTCCCATTTTTAATAAGATTCCGGCTAAAAGCATACAAGTACTGTAATGTGCCTCTCCATGGGTGTCTGGTAACCATGTATGTAAGGGTATGATCGGTGATTTGACAGCAAAAGCAATAAGAAATCCAATATAGAATATTATTTCCAGTGCTACAGGATACGATTGATTAGCCGATGTTTCAAAATTTAATGTTGGTTCATTGGAACCATATAAACCAATACCCAGAACTCCCATTAATAAAAAAACGGAACTTCCAGCAGTGTACAAAATAAATTTTGTAGCTGAATACAAACGTTTCTTTCCCCCCCACATGGATAGAAGTAGATAAACTGGAATTAATTCTAACTCCCACATGATGAAAAAAAGTAAAAGGTCTCGAGACGAAAATAGTCCTATTTGACCGCTATACATTGCTAACATCAAGAAATGGAATAGTCGGGAATCTCGAGTAACCGGCCGAGCCGCTAAAGTAGCTAAAGTTGTGATAAATCCTGTCAGTAAAATGGGTCCTATAGAAATTCCATCTATTCCCAAGCTCCAGTAAAAATCAAAAAAATTGATCCATTTAAAATCCTCTGTCAGTTGCATTAATGGATCATCCAATTGGAAACGATAACCGAATGCATAGGTTGTTAGAAGGAGTTCTATTATACATATAAATATAGTATACCATCTAATTACCTTATTTCCTCTATGAGGGAGAAAGAAAATTAAGGAACCCGCTAATATTGGCAAAACTACAACTAGCGTTAACCAAGGAAAATAATTCATGGTAAAAACAAGATAAACTTGGACCAGAAAAACCCGCGCTCAAAACAAATATTTGTTTTGAGCGCGAGTTTTTGTCGGTAAGGGTAAAAAAAATCAAATGTATTCAAGTAGGGTTTTCTGGAACGTATTAATAAGCTAGACCCATACTTCGAGTGGTTTCATGCCATAAATAAACTCGAACACTCAAGAAATCCGTTGGACAGGCGGATTCACATCTCTTACAACCGACACAGTCCTCTGTTCTTGGAGCAGAAGCAATTTGCTTAGCTTTACATCCGTCCCAAGGTATCATTTCTAATACATCTGTTGGGCAGGCTCGCACACATTGAGTACACCCTATACACGTATCATAAATCTTTACTGAATGTGACATTGGATCTATAAATTTTTGAATGTCATAAATTTTCGATCTAGTAAACTTGTAAATGAATCATATATTTAGACACCAGATGAATCAATAATTTATCAGAATTTTTCTAATCAATCTACTTCTGGATCTACTCGTGCGATAGAGCCAAGATACTTTGATTTCTTACATTTTCGAAAACATGTATTATACGTAATGTATGGTCATGGTAATTCGAATTTATGAATATTATAATTTATATTATTAATACTACCTATTCAACAAATTCGATTGATTGATACGAGTTGATTTTCTGTTACGATAAATTGATGAAACAATAGCCGGGCCAATAGCTGCTTCAGCGGCTGCAATAGCTATAACAAAAATTGAGAAAATATTTCCTTTTAATTGGCGGCTATCAAAAAAATCAGAAAATGTTACAAAATTTATATTAACCGCATTCAGTATAAGTTCAAGACACATAAGGGCTCTAACCATATTTCGGCTCGTGATCAATCCATAGATACCGATAGAAAATAAGTAGGCACTCAAAACAAGTACATGTTCGAGCATCATTGACCAACTCCTTATCAATTTCGATTCATTTCAATATGAACTGAACAACAATTCAACAGATTCAATTGACTAGAATAAACAAAAGTACGGAACAAAGGAATATATTGTATTGGTAATAGAATAAATAGATTGAATAAAATAATTTCTATTTTATACATAAACAATCTTTAATTGAAGGGAAATAAATGTAATAAAACAGAATAGAGTTAAATTTTGATTTCTGTTGCTAATTCTATAGATTTATTACTGTCGCGCCACGGCAATTGCACCTATCAAGGCGGCTAAAAGAATTATCGAAACGAATTCAAATGGAAGAAAAAAATCTGTTGATAAATGAATTCCAATTTGTTGACTATTACTTATCAAATCTTGCTCTATAATCTGGTTTGATCTTGTAGTCCAAATAATCCCATACCATGACGTATCCGTAATAGTAATCATGAGTAAAACAAAAATACTTGTACAAACTGACAAAGTAACCCCATCCCCAATGGTCCAAAGATTCAAATCTTTGTAATAGTCTGAACCATTCATGAACATCACAGCAAATACGATTAAAACATTTATAGCTCCCACGTAAATAAGGAGTTGTGCAGCAGCTACAAAATAGGAGTTTAATAGAATATAAAATAAGGATATACAAACAAGAACCAGTCCCAATGAAAAGGCAGAATAAATGGGATTGGTAAATAATACCACTCCTATACCTCCTAGTATAAGAACCGATCCTAGAAAGACTAAAAGAAAATCATGTATTGGTCCGGGCAAATCCATTATATGTAAAATAAGAGATAAATAAATCTAAATGTTTTTCATGACCTTATTGAGACCCGACCAGAAATTTTTTTATGATTTTTTAGCAATTCCTAATTTAATCCTAAGTAAATAAATACTAATAAATACTAAAGGATATGAATAAATGTAAGTACAATTATTGGACTAATTTCATTCTTTATCTGAAAGAATAGTTCTAATTCGAAACTATATATTTTATTTTTAAATAAAATAAAATAATTACAGATATATTAATTACTATTACTGAATTTTCAATCCAAACTAAGACATGATTCTTACTAACCAATCAATAGTTGGGATTTGTAGTTATTGATCAAACAAAACAAAAGAAAAGCCCTATTCCTTTAGATTAGATCAAAACCGAACCTTAATATTAGTAAATTAATTAGAAATTATTCTTTAATTAAAATTAATAGATTTATTTTTTTTTTTCATTTTTTATTTGAGGAGAATTAAAAATTGTTCGAATTGTATAATCGTCAATTACTGACATCGGTAAACGACCCAAAGCAATTTGATTATAATTCAATTCGTGACGATCATAAGTAGAAAGTTCATATTCTTCAGTCATTGATAAACAATTTGTTGGACAATACTCAACGCAATTACCACAAAATATACAGACTCCGAAATCAATACTGTAATTAAGCAACCGTTTCTTGCGAATATCAGTTTCCAATTTCCAATCAACAACGGGTAGATCTATAGGACATACACGAACACATACTTCACAAGCAATACATTTATCAAATTCAAAATGTATTCGACCGCGGAAACGCTCCGCGGTGATTAATTTTTCATAAGGATATTGAATAGTTACGGGTAAACGATTTGCGTGGGATAAAGTAATCATGAAACTTTGACCAATGTACCTTGCAGTTCGTACTGTTTGTTGACCATAATTCATGAACCCAGTTACCATAGAGAACATATCGTTAATATATATATATGAATAATTTTATGTTTGTTTATTTCTCTTGTTTGAGACAAGTTGTGAATATAGAACGTTACTTTAGAGTGAAAAGAGTTGGGAAGAAGTTGTTAATAATAGATTACCGAGAGAAATAGGTAAAAGAAATTTCCACCCAAGATTCAATAGTTGGTCCATTCTTAACCTCGGTAAAGTCCATCTTGTTGTGATAGGAATGAACAAGAACAAATAAGTTTTAGCTAATGTAATAAAGATACCAATTGTCGCTCCAAAAACTCCACATGTTTTATTTATTTCAAAAAGCTCAGAAACATATATGTCCGGAATAGAGATATTCCAACCTCCCAAGTAAAGAACTGTTACAAATAATGAAGAAACTAATAGGTTTAGATAGGAAGCAACATAAAATAAACCAAATTTTATACCCGAGTATTCGGTTTGATAACCTGCTACTAATTCTTCTTCTGCTTCTGGTAAATCAAAAGGTAATCTCTCACATTCTGCTAGGGAAGAAATGATAAAAATGATAAACCCTATAGGCTGACGCCACAAATTCCATCCCCAAAAACCGTATTTTGATTGCGCCTCAACTATATCAATTGTACTTGAACTATTAGATAATTATAGTCGGTGATATCATCACTGTTACCATCGCTATTACAGAACCGTACATGAGATTTTCACCTCATACGGCTCCTTGAAGGCCATAAATAAATCTAAGGACCACGTCAGTATTATTTTATCTTGATATGCTTGTAGGGTGGATAAGGTCAAAATCTATCGGACGGTCCAAAATTAGACCAATTGAATTCTGTCTGTTATAATTATTTTAATTTAAAATTAAATAATAAATAAAAAAAAAAAAGTACTTCTGAATTGATCTCATCCTTTTTTTAATAATTTCAATTCTTCTTTGGTGAGTAATAACTTAATTGTTCAATAAAATACTTCTTGTAGAAATATCAATAACCCGTTGGTTTCACTTACAAAAAATAATTCTATATTAATTCATAAATTATGCTAAAATTATATATCTATTAATATGTATATGGGAAAGAATAAAAGTAAATAAAGAATAAAAAAAATATCTTTTTTATTTTTTATTGGAATTGGATTTCTTTCTCTTTTTTTTTTTTCGTTCCTATTCTTCTTTCTATTTCTGAGAAAAAGAGGGCTTACAAAATAAAGTAAAGGATTATTTCGTTCCCAATAGTTATTTATTTAATCGGTGGATAGGAGCATACTCTGGATTGGAATCGTGTCGTGGGGAGTACTGCCTGATCATTTCTACCAACTTAAAGCCCCAATTAGTATTCTTTGTTTGTATATTATGTAAAAATGTCCTTTTCGAGAATTTACATAATCTCCATTACTAATCCTTTACATATCTTGGTGTTTCTAACCATCCACTAGTTTTTGCTCAACCACCCTTTAATGGTAATACATAACAATGATAATGAAAACTCAATACGGTTGATCTTTTGAGCCCGCTTCAAGTCAGGATGACTAATCAACCAATCTTAGGGGAAACGGTCTCTTCTGTTTATGTTTATTTCCGCTTAACTCTCTAACTCTTATACATAGAAAATGAGACTCAATCTTTTTACTGCGAATTTATATATAAGCTGTTTTCTTTCACTCATATAACTATTTTATTTAGTTCATCAATCCGAATAATGAATAAAAAAAATGAAGATATCTACTCAATTCATTCCAACCCTTTCCTTTAAAGGAAGAAATAGAGAAAAGTTTATGTCTATGTATCAACGAATCGCACGTAGAGATATTGATAACACACATAAAGTTAATGGTATTTCATAACTAATCGATTGAGCAGCAGCTCGTAGACCACCCAAAAAGGAATATTTATTATTTGACCCGTATCCTGACATAAGAAGTCCAATTGGAGCAATACTGGAAATGGCAATCCATAAAAAAACACCGATATTGAGATCCGCTAAAACAAGGTGATAGCCGAAAGGAACTACTGAATAGCTTACTAAAATTGATATGACTGCTATAGATGGCCCGATACTGAATAAACGAATATCCCCCCTAGATGGAAGAAGATTTTCTTTGAAAAGAAGTTTTGTCCCATCTGCCAGAGCTTGAAGAACTCCCAAAGGGCCTGCATATTCAGGTCCAATACGTTGTTGTATCCCTGCGGATATTTCTCTTTCTAACCATACAATTACCAGTACGCCTATTATGATTCCCACTACAAGAGTTAAAATAGGAATAAGCACCCATATAATTCCATAAACCTCTTTAAAAAATTCTAATCTAGAAAAAGAATCGATATCTTGTATTTCTCGTGTATCAATCATCATTTCAACGATCAACTTCTCCCATAATAATATCTATACTACCTAGTATCGTCATAATATCAGCCAATTTCATTCTTTTAACTAACTGAGGAAGAATTTGCAAATTGATAAAACCCGGCGGGCGAATTTTCCATCTCCAAGGAAAACCACTCTGATCCCCTATCATAAAAATTCCCAATTCTCCCTTTGGGGCTTCGACTCTCACATAAAGTTCTTGTTTCGGCAATTCAAATGTGGGAGAAGGTTTTTTACTAATAAATCGATATTCAAAATCATTCCATTCCGGATTCCTTTCTCTATCAAGGTATCGTATTTCTAAATTCTCATAGGGACCCCCTGGAATTCCTTCCAGGGCTTGCTGAATAATTTTTATGGATTCTATCATTTCACCAATTCGGACTAGATAACGAGCCAATGAATCTCCTTCTTTTTGCCACTGTACTTCCCAATCAAATTCGTCGTAACACTCATAATGATCAACCTTACGAAGATCCCATTGTATTCCGGAAGATCGCAGCATTGGTCCCGATAAACCCCAATTTATTACTTCCTCTCTACCAATAATGCCTACTCCCTCGACTCGTTCTAAAAAAATAGGATTTCGTGTAATAAGTTTTTGATATTCAGAAACTCTTGTTAAAAAATAATCGCAGAAATCCAAACATTTATCTATCCAGCCATGAGGTAGATCGGCCGCTACTCCTCCGATACGAAAATAATTATGCATCATTCTCATACCGGTGGCAGCTTCGAATAGATCATATACAAATTCTCTTTCTCTGAAAATATAGAAAAAGGGGGTTTGTGCACCAATATCCGCCATAAAAGGACCGAGCCATAACAGATGAGAAGCTATACGACTCAACTCCAACATAATTATTCTGATATAGCTGGCTCTTTTAGGTACTTGAATATTTCCCAACTGTTCCGGTCCATTTACGGTTATTGCTTCTGTGAACATAGTAGCTAAATAATCCCAACGTGTTACATAAGGCAAATATTGTATAATTGTTCGGTTTTCCGCAATTTTTTCCATCCCTCGGTGTAAATAACCCAATATCGGTTCACAGTCAATAACATCTTCACCATCTAAAGTAATGATGAGTCGAAGAACACCATGCATTGATGGGTGGTGAGGGCCCATATTGACTATCATGAGGTCTTTTCTTGTAGCTGGTATATTCATAGATTTTTCCTCGATTCATTCTTTCATGAATTGCTGAAAACAAAAAAAAGTTCATTAAAATTCAAGATCTAATAAATCAAATAATTCAAAATGACTCATCAAATTAACGAGTTTTTGACTCCCGAATATCCAACCGATTAATTAATTCTTTATAACATATTCTATTTTTCTTTGACAAATAAGACAGTAGTCGTTGGCGTTTTCCCAGAATTTTACGCAAACCTCTCTGAGATAAATAGTCTTTTTTGTGTAATTCTAAATGTGAAGTAAGTCTTCGTATCCTATTGGTGAAACTAACTATTTGAAATTCAACAGATCCTCTTTTTTCTTCTTTTTCTTCTTGTGAAATAACTGAGATGAATGAATTTTTTACCATAAAATGAAATCTTATCCCCCCCCTCTTTTTATTTTAAAATATTTTTATTGATAGATATCTTTATTGATCAGTAATAATAATGCACCTCATTTTTATTTGGTATATACAATAATCTTAATTTCTTTATTAATTTATAATATTTTTTAATAAAATTTAATCAATCCGATTTTAATTTTAAAATTGGATTTGGATTTGAAGGGGTATACATTGAAAGGGTATACAAAGGGGTGGTTGTTTTCTGCACTCATAAAAGATAAAAATTTAGACTTAAAATAAAATAAGAATATTTTATTGATTCATTTTTAGATCTAATTGATATGTCATTTAATTTAGTATCATGTATCAGAATGGAATATAAGACAATGTATGTGTGCATTTCTTTGTCGTCATAGACCAGATATGGTATGGTATGGGAAATATAGGAAAAATATACTTTTAATGAATTTTAAATCGCGGATACATATGTATCCTTAACATACTGAAACGACTGCTATTATTGGTATTAAACCAATAACGATTCATACAAGCTAAATCTTCTAATCGATAATTGGGCCAAAGAAATAACTTAAATTTAATAAGTTTTTTTTTATATTTTTTGCTTTTATCCAAAACTTGACCGTTTACCTTATTCCCATTAGAAAATGCTAAATTTCTATGCGTATCATTTCTATTCTTAGAATTGAAACAAATTAGAATTCTCAATTCTCTACGACGTCTAGGCGATAAAATATTTTCAGGAACAAACAAATCATAATGATTTTTATCTCTATTTCCAGTCATCTTTTGATGTTTTGTAATGACTTCATCAGAATTCGTATCAACATGTTTTTTTTCTCGGTATCTTTGATTAATTTGGTGTTTACTTTTATGAACTAATGAAATAGCGATGGTTTGATACATAAAAAATTGTCCATCATTTTTTATAGATAAACGAGTTGGTTCAATAATCAAAATTCCCCTTTTAATCAATTCTGTAAGAGTTAAATCTTTCTGAATCATCAGAATATCCAGACTCATTTCGCCCCTTTGAATAGAGGATATAGTAATTTCTCTTGGATTTATCAGTCTAAGCAGGAGACAATATACTTTGATGTTATTGATTATTTTTTTATTTAAAGAATCTTCCCATCTCAATTGAAAATGTAAATACTTTTTTAGGAAGAAATCAAACTCCGCTTTTGTATTAATCTTGTATTGCTTTTTATTTCTATGTTTTTTTATGTCTGATCCCGTATAATCTTCTTCAACATCTTTTTCTTGATTTGAAAGAGCCGGTTTAAGATCTGCTTGACCCGCGGATTCTTTTTCCCTTTGATTTCGGTTTTGTAATTCAAGAGATTTTTTTTCATTCGATGATATTGATATAAAAGGATCTCTTTTTTTATTTACATTGATTCTTTTGTTTTCACTAGCATTTTCATTTATATTAGAATTTAAAAGTAGTAATTTAATTGGTATAACCCACGGTTTAACTTTATACGTATTAAAAAGTATCATAAATTCTGGGAAAAACCGAAGCTCGAGATTTGATATGGGACGGCTTAGTATTTCTTCATTCATTCCCATCCAATCAAAAAACCCTTTTTTTTTTGATAGGTTGATTTCTTGATCTTGCTGAATCGTGAGATAAAAAAGACCCTTCTTATTTATTTTATCAATTATTTGATACTTGTTAACCCTAGTCTTAGTATATTTATTACTGTTAGTGTCAGTATCAATATCGATCCAGGCCTCAATACTGACCTTCTTTTTAAGACAAAAATTGATAATTCTCCAATCAAAATATTTTCTATCCGGATTTACCTCCATATCTATAATATCATCTTCTACTAGATAATTGTTGATAGGTATAATAGGAATACCTTCCAACATATTAAATGATTTTTGTTTATGTGTGTTGTAAAAAATATCTTGGTTATTTTTTACTTGTAATGGCGATCCATAAATAGAAGAGTCCTTCTTATCTTTATAATTAATAAATTTATATGCTAAAAGATCATATCTATATTGTTTTTTAAAATTCTCTTTTTGATTCAGTAACGAGTCTGTTTCAAATTTTTTTTTTTTTTCGTATTGAATTAATTGATCTTCTTCATATAAATCACATAATTTTTTTTTTTGAGCCATACAGTGTTGATTGAATATATTTCGCCATTTTTGGGGTACTAATCTAGACCATTTAATCTGAGATACATCACATTGATCTTGATAATGACTCCTTAACCAATTTGTACATTGATCTATTCCAGAATTGCGAAGATTCTTACCTCTTAATTCAGAATTAAATAGTTCTTGTGTTACAACAAAAGAATCCTTTATTTCATTTTTCAGAAAAAGGGGTACTCCGTTATATTGAAAGACAGATTTTAACTTATATAAATATAAATTAATAAGTTGGGTTTGTGATAATTTGTAAAATACATATGCTTGTGAAAAGTAATATAAGTCATAAAAAGTATTTGAATTCTTGTTACTAATATTATCATTAAAAAGTGACTTTTTTATAGTCGAAATAAAGTCAATTAAACTTTGATTTGTTTTATCAATTCTTTCTTGATTTGCTTCATTATCATTAATGTATTTATTAATAATTTTTTTTGTTGATTCAAGAAGAAGTTGTGTATTGATACTAGTAATATTAATGATACATAAAAAGATGTCTATGTATATCTTTTCAATGAAAAGTTTTATAAAATAATGTGATTTACGGATTAATCGAGCATTTTTTCTTTTTAATATCTGCAAAATATTTTTTTGTGATTCCAATCTTTTATCATCATAACTTATTTTGTTAGAACTAAAATTTCTATCTGGAGTTATAAATACTTTTTTCTTGTCTTTTGTAATTTTTTCTATTTGATTTATGATTGTGTTTGTTCTATCGGTCAGATCTTGCATTTTTTTTTCTGTTAATGAATAATTTGTCCAATTCTGAGATCTAATTTGAATGGACGATTCATGAATCATTCGATTACTGATTATTGAATCTTTTTTAGTTTCACTCAATTCATATATTTCTCTTACTCCAAATAATATAATTTGGTTTATTTTTGAGAGTTCTTTTATTATTTCTTTTATAAACAGAATGCTTTTAATGACCCATTTTTTTGTTTCTTCTGAGACATTTAGAAACAATTTAGTTTGTTCTTTTAAAATTCTTAGAATTATAAAACATTTCTTTTTAAATTTTTTAATTTTTTTTTTGAGTTCTTTAAAAATGGGTTCAAAAAATGAAAGTTGTTTCCTGGGAGAACAAAAAGGTAGTTCAGCTTCCATTCCAAAAATTGTTAAAAAACAAAAATCATTTTTTTGCCCTTTCTTTTTCATTGGATCGTTATAAGGGGCTCGTAGCTTAGATCTGTGCCAAGGTTTAAGACGAAAGGGAAATAGGATTTTGATCTGAATACCGTCTGTTAACCAGTTTTTTGGAAATTCTTTTTCTGATAATTGAACACCATTAAAGGTACATTTAACATGCATTTCTCTATTCCAATCCTTTAAATCTTCAGACCATTCAGGAAATTGAAATAATAGTATACGGAAAATATTTTTAGCTATTATCAATGAAGGTAATATAATATATTTTCTAAGAATCGATTGGGTTACTAACAAAAAACCTCTTATTACTTGAGCAAGTAAAATACTATCCCAGGCTTCTGCGATTTCTATACGTACTTTCTCCTTTCTTTTGTCTTCTTCTTTTTTATCCTCTTCTTTTTTTTTCTCACTTTCTTTTGTCTTTTTCTCTGTATAATCCGAAATTGTGAATTCTTTGTTTTTCCACATCAAATTTCTAAAAATTATTTTCATCCGTTCGGAAATATAAAAATAAAAAAAAGGGGATTTGTCTATTCGGTCCAAAAAAAGGGGGGAATGCACATTTGCTTCAAAGAGGTTCCAAGTAACTGTTTTGCGTCTTTGAGCGCGCATGGAGCCTTTTATTATGTCTCGACGAAAATCCGATTGTTGTGAATAACGTATCAAAGCCACTTCGTCCGTTTGATCAGTATTATTAGTTTCTTGGGTA